CCGAAGTGATGGAAAAGAAAGAATCTCTTTTACGTATCCGCCTAGCTTGTCAACTTTTGGAGAAATGATACAAAGAAGGATGTCCCTGCCCACACTAGAAAAACTCTCTTCGGATGAACTGTACAATCATTGGGTTTATACTAACCAACACAAAAATAACAACTTAAACAACGAGTTTTTAAATAGAATTGAGGCTCTAGATACGGGATTTTTTTCTCTAGATATACTCGAAAAAAGTACTAGATTGTGTAATGATAAGACTCGAAAATATTACTTGCCTAAAATGTATGATCCCATTTTGAATGGGTTATATCGGGGAACACTCAAAAAAAAAATTTCACCTTCAATCATAAATAAAATTTCGTTAGAAAATTTCATAGAGACAATGGAAATTAATAAGATTCATAGTCTCCTTCTTCCTGATACTGATTACCAAGAGGTTGAACAGAAAATAGACCGATTTGATAAAAAAACTTTTTCAACGGAAAATCGTCATTTATTTACTTTAATCAGTAAATTTGATAGAGAATCGGGATCGAGTTTAAATTGGAAGGGCCTCTCTTTATTTTCAGAAAAAGAACAAGGAAGGATTGGTTCAGAAAAAAGAGCCAAATTTTACAAATTTTTATTGAATACAATTCTAACTAGCCCTAATGGTCAAAAAACAAAACAAAAATTTGTAATAAAAGAAATCAGTAAAAAAGTCCCTAGATGGTCATACAAACTTATTACCGAATTGGAATTCCTGTCTATAGATATAAATAACCTATATATATAACTAAACTATAGATATATTAAAAAAGTAGTAAATTAATAAAAGGATTGCTACAAAAAATAAATACAAGAAAAGATAAGAAGAGATGCGCCCACCACCTACAGATTTGATACCTTCGCCTACAAAGAAACTCAAAACACCAACTCCATTAGTAATTCCATCAATAACCCGTCTATCAAAAAAAGAAGTTAACTTAGCCAATTCTCTTATTCCCCCAATAAAGAATCTTGCATAAAAAGCATCTATGTAACCACGATTATATGACCAATCATATATACCATTTATTATTTTGTCCAAAAGAATTCTTTTAGGACCAGTTTTAACAAAAGAGTTAATTAAGTCCCAATTTTGCAAAGATGAATAAACAGGTTTATATAAAAAAGAGGCTATAAATATTCCAAAAAGAGCTATACTAACTGAAAAAAGAGCATCTTTCAAAAATTCATACCAATCTATTGAATTATTCAAATTTTGATGTAAAAGGTTTATAGACGGAGTTAACCATTTTGATAATATGTCCAAATACACTCCTTCTTGGTTGAAAGGAATTCCTAGGGATCCAACGAACAACGTAAATAGAACCAATACAAGTATAGGAAATAACATAGTATTATCCGATTCATAAGGATACGAAAAAAACTTCTTATTTCCAAAACGGGTAATAGTAATAAAAGGTTGTGTGATGTTTCTTGCATTCTGATCAATTAGATACGTTTTTTTTGAAAAAAAAGAAAAAATATCATGATTTTTCATTGTTAATAACGTTAATAAACGAAAATTTTTGTTAATTCTTTTTGAATCTTCTTTACCCCATAGAGATATTGAATAGAAGGGAGTATTCTTTTTGCCACTATAATTTTGAAAATGAACGTTTAAATGTCCTTCAAAAGTAAGTAAATAGATTCGAAACATATAAAATGCGGTTAATCCCGCTGTAAACCAAGCTATTATTGCGAAAATTGGTGAATACAACCAAGTATCGTTAAGAATTTCATCTTTGGACCAAAAACAAGCAAGAGGCGGAATACCACAAAGAGAAAGTGTACCTAATAAAAAAGCGGTTTTGGTAATCGGGACATGTTTTGTTAAACCCCCCATATAAACCATATTCTGACTTTTATTTGGAGAATATCCAACAAGAGTTTCCATTGAATGAATAACGGATCCGGATCCTAAAAATAATAATGCTTTCGAATAAGCATGAGTAATCAAATGAAATAAAGCACTTCGATAAGACCCCATACCTAGAGCTAACATCATATAACCCAATTGAGACATTGTGGAATAGGCTAAACCTCTCTTAATGTCTTTTTGAGCAAGGGCAAAAGTAGCCCCGAATAATATTGTTATTACTCCTACCAAAGAGATGAAATTCATTATGTGAGGGATGACTATAAAAAGAGGAATAAGCCGAGCTACAAGAAAAATGCCCGCTGCTACCATAGTAGCAGCATGTATAAGAGCTGAAATAGGAGTAGGCCCCTCCATGGCATCCGGTAACCATACATGAAGAGGAAATTGTGCAGATTTAGCAACCGCACCGGCAAATAATAGAACGGCACAGAAAGTAACAAATAAAAAATTGACTTCATTATGATTATTAGAAATCAAGTTATTGAATATTTTGAATAAATCTCGAAATTCGAAACTCCCTGTTATCCAATAAAAACCTAAAATTCCTAATAATAAACCAAAATCCCCAACACGATTAGTTACAAATGCTTTTTGGCAAGCATTTGCAGCAACAGGCCGTGTGAACCAAAACCCTATTAATAGATAGGAACACATTCCTACCAATTCCCAAAAAATATAAATTTGTATCAAATTAGAACTAGTAACTAATCCTAACATAGAAGTACTGAAAAAACTCATATAAGCGAAAAATCTCAAATATCCTTGATCATACGACATATAATTATCACTATAAATAAGAACCATAATTCCAATAGTAGTGATTAATATTGACATAATAGAAGTAAGTGGGTCGATCAAGTAACCGAATTCTAAAGAAAAATCATTATTAATGATCCAAGACCATACATATTGATATATAGAACTACCATTTATTTGCTGAATAGACAGATTGATCGAAAAAATCATGACTATACTTAACAAAAAAACACTTTGAAAAGCCCACATGCGGCGAAGACTTTTTGTTGCCGACGGAAAAAGAAGAAGTCCCGTTCCTATTAACATAGGAACTGGAAGTGGAAGGAAAGGTATTATCCACGAATATTGATATGTCTGTTCCATAAAAAAGTTTTTTTATTCTTAATTGATTGTTTCCGATTTACCGGATCCTACCCCCTTTCAATTTCAAAACAAAAAGGGGTCAATAAAAAAATCAAGAGATGTACTAACTTAAAGATATTTTTCGAATTTTATATATTATCTGGGTCTTTCCAAAATACTTTAAATATTAAAATAAAGAAGTTACAATTGGGCAAATGATATGACCTACTTGCTCATAAAAAGCGAATTTAGTTATTAACTAAGATTTGTTTATACAAATTGAGTTATTAACTAAAATTTTTCTTAAACTAACAAAAATACAAAATTTCATTATTATTAAATATTAAATCACTTTAGATTCATAAAGTAATGATAAAAAACTACATTAAAAATAAATCTGATATGAATCGATATGAATCATAGGATTAACTAAGGTACAATTTTTGTACTAATCTCACTTTTGATTTTTAGTAAGTTTGTTCCAAATCATTAAATAGTTTCATTATGAAACTTATTGATTAGTTTCCGTTTCAATAAAAAAAAACATTTATAGGAAACGCTATAATATTTAAAATTTTATATAAAATTTACTTTTATATTTATCAAAAAAGGGGGTAATTATCAAAAGGGGTAAAATAAAATCAAATTTAATAAAAAATAACGAAGATTTTTTTTAACAAAACGTGTATCTTTTAACAGATTAATTACTTTAATTACTAGTTTTATTCGAATTTTAAAATGGAATTTCGAAGTATTCTTTACTCAAGTTTGACCAATTAATAGAAAAATGAAAGTTTTCATTAGGCTTTTCATTAGGTAATGGGTTCTTAAAGGGTTCTTAAATCCTTCGGTCTATTTTATGTAGAAAAAATTAAATTTTCTTTTAATAGTAAGATTTTGTACGATTTTCGCATATTTTTTATCTATATATTTTTTTTTGTTTTCTCTAGATAATATATATTATATTATCTAATTATTATCTAGAGAATAACTAGATAATGAATATATTCGTTTTGACCAATAGATGTCTTTCACATCCAACTATAACAACGAGTAACCTCTTAATTTTTAAATGGCAGTTCCAAAAAAACGTACTTCTATATCAAAAAAGCGTATTCGTAAAAATATTTGGAAAGGGAAGGGATATTGGGCAGCCTTAAAAGCGTTGTCATTAGGTAAATCTCTTTCTACTGGAAACTCAAAAAGTTTTTTTGTGCGACAAAAAAAGTCATAAATAAAACATTGGAATAATCCGAATAGAAAAATGGGCCCATTTCATTCTTAATAGGAAATCAACAAACCTATTGTTTGTGGCTAATCAATATGAACTCGAACTCGTTTCGCTATTAGGATATGTATAATAAAAATTCCTCGTTTTGGGGATTAGTAAATTCTAAAAAGCTTTTGAAAAAAGAATAAAGACAAAATACAAAACTTGAGCCTTTGTTATTGTTAGTATAGTATATTTTCTTGTTTTGGAGATGGGGAGTCTTTTTTCCCCATCAACCTATTTGTCACAATTACAATAATCGACGTTTTTCTATATATATGAAGAAGGATATTTAGTTAAAATTTTAAAATTAATCCATCGTTGAAATTAATTTATTCATTTATTTTTTTGAAAATTTTTTGTGTAACTTTCTGACTTCTTTCTTATTTATCTGAATTTCTCTGAATTTCTCTGAATTAATCTATTAGAATAAATTTACCATATATATATGTCTCTTTCAACCCAACCGACAAAAGCCTGGAATTTTTTGTCCGAATTAATGTGCAAGTTTTGAGTAATAAAAAGGGGTCTTTTTTTTTTGTTCATTGGTAAAATACATTTTTTTTCACTTTTAGGATTAGGAAATAATAGAACTATAAATGATAAATCTTTTATAAAAAAAAATAAATAAATCTTTTCTAGTTATATCAATAACTAGGGGGTTGAAGTTTCTAGTTTCAATAGTTCGATTCTATTGAATTATAGAAGAGCATAAACTACACC